ATATTTTCATATTTATTTATAGATTTCGATTATAGATTTCGATCATTTTTTATAAGTTTTTAGTTTAGAATTCGAATAGTTTAGAATGCGAATAGAATAAAATTTATATATTTAAAGAATTTTTGTTATAAATAATTATAACTTATAACATAATAATAATAGAATTTCTAATATTTAAAATCGAAAATATAGTCTTAATGAAATATTAATATTTCATTACTATTCTATTTATATTTTAAATTTTCTATTTTATCATTTTGATTTTATTCGTTTGTTTTCTCGATTGTATTCTTTTTCAATACAAATATTGACAATAGTGTATCAAATAAATATAATCCGATCGTGAATAAATTGATCAATTTACTCACGTGAAATAGGCTTTATTACTTCATCAAATGGTAGGTTCGTTGGATTTTCTGCGATATAACCAAGAAATTATTTTTTTATTAAAAGGTAAGTAATTCAATTATATATATATATATAATATAATAATGTATAACATAGTAGATAAAGAGGTGGTATACCATTTTTTAATTTTTTTTAGAAAATTTTTTTGTTTTATCTGTTCATTTATATGTTGAGAATCAACTTGCTTTCAACATTTTGAGTTTTTCTATTTTTCCATTTTTTTTGAATGTCTGATATTTTATTAGACAATTAAATCTTTTAATTTTATTGTTTTTATTGCGATTGGATATATACACCCACGTTATTTTCTAAATTGTATTGGGGTTGCTAACTCAATGGTAGAGTACTCGGCTTTTAAGAGCGACTCTATTTTTTACACATTTCTATGAAGCAATCGGTTCGTCCATACCATTGGTAGAGCTTGTAAAACCACGACTGATCCATAAAGGAATGAATGGAAAAAGTAGCATGTCGTATCGATGAAGAATTCTAAAAAGATTTCATTCTCTTATAGGATCCGGCCAAAATTTTTGTTTGTGAATTCTTGGCTCGGAACAAAAAAATTCAGTTGGGTTTAATTAATAAAGGGATAGAGCTTGGTGGCTCCAATTATAATAGGGAAACAAAAAGCAACGAGCTTTCATTTATTTTTTATTTGAATGATTACCCCATCTAATTGTACGTTAAAAAGAGATTAGTGCTTGATATGGGAAAAGCTTTTCCGGTGAATGGATTATTTATTTTTGTTATGAGTCCTAACTATATAGCTATTTTCCATTATATTTTGGGGTAGCGATAAATGTGTAAAAGAAAGAGTATATTGATAAAGATATTTTTTCCAAAATCAAAAGAGCGATTAGGTTGAAAAAAATAAAGGATTCCTAACTAGCTTGTTATCCTAGAACAAAAATTAGGTGGAAAAGCGATTAGAGAGAGTCCGTTGATGATTTTTACTTGTTTTGTAGGTATATATACATATACCTATAATTCCCTGTTTTGATCATATCGCACTATGTATCATTTGATAATCCAATGAATCTCTGATTCTTTGTTTGACCAAACAGACTTTTTAAATTTTAAATGGAGGAATCTCGAGCATATTTAGAACTCCATAGATCGCGACACCAGGACACCCTATACCCTCTTTTTTTCCGGGAATATATTTATGGACTAGCTTGTGGTCATGGGTCCATTTTTGTGGAAAATGTCGGTTATAACAATAAATTTAGTTTACTAATTGTAAAACGTTTAATTACTCGAATGTATCAACAGACTCATTTCATCATTTTTGTTAACGATTCTAACAAAAATCCTTTTAAGGGTTATAACAATCATTTTTATTCTCAAATAATATTAGAAGGTTTTGTTGTCGTCGTGGAGATTCTATTTTCCCTACAATTATTTATCTCTTCCTTAAGGGAATTCGAAATCGTAAAATCTTATAATAATTTGCGATCAATTCATTCCATTTTTCCCTTTTTCGAAGATAAACTTATATATTTAAATCATGAGTCAGATATACGAATACCCTATCCTATCCATCTGGAAATCTTGGTTCAAATTCTTCGATATTGGATAAAAGATGTCTCTTTCTTTCATTTATTAAGGTTGTTTTTTTCTTATTATTATAATTGGAATAGTCTTTTTACTCCAAAAAAATGGATTTCTACTTTTTTTTCAAAAAGTAATCCAAGATTTTTCTTGTTCCTATATAATTTATATGTATGGGAATATGAATCTATCTTTCTTTTTCTACGTAACAAATCCTCTCAGTTACGCTTAAAATATTTTCGCGTTTTTTTTGAGCGAATTTTTTTCTATGAAAAAATAGAACATCTTGTAGAAGTATCTGTTAAGGATTGTTCATATACCTTATCATTCTTTAAGGATACTTTCATGCATTATGTTAGATATCAAGGAAAATCCATTTTGGTTTCAAAGAATACTCCTCTTTTGATAAATAAATGGAAATACTATTTTATCTATTTATGGCAATGTCATTTTGATATTTGGTCTCGACCAGGAACGATCCATATAAACCAATTATCCCAACATTCATTTCACTTTTTGGGCTATTTTTTAAATATTCGGC